ATCAATCCTTTAGGCTTAGTTACCCCATCGAAATAAAATACAGATGAAATTCCATTTCAATGAAAAAGAAAAGAGGAAGCTATAAGAAAGATGCAGAATGTAATTAACTAAGAATGATTTTTTGGGGTTAATACTATTTGTAATTATGATTTGTACTTATTATATTATTTAGAATATTAGAATATAATAATTTTGTTGAATGTCGTTTTTTAAATGACAATTATCTTTATGATTCTGAATTCTATTATGTTTTCTACTTTATAATGCTTACTTACTACGATCTCATCTATGATATGAAAATATGTTTTCTACTTTATAATGCTTACTTACTACGATCTCATCTATGATATGAAAATATGTTTTCTACTTTATAATGCTTACTTACTACGATCTCATCTATGATATGAAAAAGCGAAAAGCTTTTTATTAAATCTAATGATCAAAGACTGATCGGGAGGTTATATGACAAATTCCATTTTTCGTGTTAATCGTATTAACGCGGTAGAGGCAATTCGTGCGTTTTTTAATACTGTCGTCGAGACTTGTAAAAATTGTTCAATTATTTACAAGTTTAGTTTCGTTTTCACCAAGTTTAGTTTCGTTTTCACCAAGTTTAGTTTCGTTTTCACGTCTATCATGAATTCCGTCTGGACTCTTGGGTTGTTTTATGGATTTCTTTCCATTTTTTCCATGGGCGCCTGCTATATACTCTTGATTCGAATCTGGTTCATCGAGAAAGAAAGTAACAAGAAGAAACGCCTCACCGCCGCAGCGGTTATCGGTTTTGTGACCGGACAATTTATGACAGTTTTCGCAATTGATTATGCACCTTTGCATAAAACATTACAGGGACCTCATAAATTCGCGGTTATTATTCCGACAATCATTTTTATTATGTTAGTGCAAACCCGTTCGTTCTCGACTTCGCTCCACTACTTATCATCACGGCGAATTGATGCGCCGTTTCGTTTGATCCGAAACCGTCCACTAGAGACCCCGGATGACGAATCGATTATCATGAAGAAATTCGGAACTTGCACTATATTCGTGAATGCGATGCTGATACCGATTATCAACTATTTCGTTGTACCAAGCCCCATATTGAACAGGTTAGTAGATGTTTACATGTTTCGATGTGACAACAAAATTGCGTTTGCCACAAGTAGTTTTTTTGGTTGGGTCCTAGGGAATCTGTTAGTCATTCAATTGATGCGACTGATTTGGAATTGGATTCCATCTGAGAGGTACAAGCCCTTGGTGATCAAATTCATCCATTCCGGAGCTAAAATATGGAATGTTCTTTTACTGGGCATTTTGATGATCTACTTTGGCCGGATGCCACTTATCATTTTTCCTCATCAACTGATACCGAAAGAAGAAGAAAGACAAAGACAAGGCTGGCATCTTTCAGGTATATTTTATTCAAACGAAAAAAGGAAAAAACGAATTTCACCAGAATGGAAAGAATGGGCTATAAGGTTTAGCAAACACTCTCCTGTGACTTTCTTTTTTGATTATATAAAATGGAGTCGTCCATCACGATATATCAAAAATGACAAATTCGAAAAAACTGTACGAAATCGAATGACACAATATTTTTTTGGTGCATGTCCGAGTGATGGAAAACAAAGAATCTGTTTTACATATCCACCTAGTTTATCTATTTGGAGAGAAATCATAGAAAAAAGTCTCTCTACTTTTTTAAAAAGAAGAGAGCAAGAAATGCCTTTGAGCAAAAAAGGGAAACAATCCCATGAAAACAAGGATCCATATCAGAATTGGGTTTCTACTAACGAACAAAAAAGACAGAACCTGAGCAATGAATTCATAGATCGAATCAACGCTCTGGGAAAACAAGAAGGTTTTATAGATGTGCTAGAAAAAAGGACGAGATTATACATTGATGAAAAGAAAGAAGGATATTTACCTGAACAATATGATCCCCTTTTAAATGGGCCATATCGTCGTTTCAGGAAAGGGCATTTCCCAACTTCTACAGGGGATTCGATTAAAGATACAAAGAATTCGACAAATCCAATTCATAGCCTACTTCTTGAAGATCAAAAGAATGACTCTATTGATGTATCAACACATATTGGTCATTCGCGAACTCCAATATCCCCAATCCGTGGATTGTCTTCGGAATCTTCAACCTCGAAAGGGATGGATTTCGAAAACGAGGAAGAAACGAAAAAAGATATGTTTGCTTCATCGATGAAAGAGGAAGGGATAGGGATGGATTTCGAAAACGAGGAAGAAACGAAAGATATGTTTGCTTCATCGATGAAAGAGGAAGGGATGGATTTCGAAAAAGAGGAAGAAACGAAAAAAGATATGTTTGCTTCATCGATGGAAGAGGAAGGGATGGATTTCGAAAACGAGGAAGAAACGGAAGATATGTTTGCTTCATCGATGGAAGAGGAAGGGATGGATTTCGAAAACGAGGAAGAAACGGAAGATATGTTTGCTTCATCGATGAAAGAGGAAGGGATGGATTTCGAAAAAGAGGAAGAAACGAAAAAAGATATGTTTGCTTCATCGATGAAAGAGGAAGGGATGGATTTCAAAAACGAGGAAGAAACGGAAGATATGTTTGCTTCATCGATGGAAGAGGAAGGGATAGAATTAAAAAACGAGGAAGAAACGAAAAAAGATATGTTTGCTTCATCGATGGAAGAGGAAGGGATAGAATTAAAAAACGAGGAAGAAACGAAAAAAGATATGTTTGCTTCATCGACGAAAGAGGAATTAAAAAAAGAGGAAGAAACGAAAAAAGATATGTTTGCTTCATCGATGAAAGAGGAAGAGATGGATTTCGAAAACGAGGAAGAAATGGAAGAATATGACGAAATCTATAAATTCTTGGAAAAAGAACAAATCGATGAAGAACGGGAAGAATGTGAAGAAATCCATAAAAAAGTTCCTCGGCGGTCATACAAATTAATTTCGGAGTGGGAACTAGCCATAAACCAAATAGAAGAAGAATGCACACGAACAAAAGAAGAAGAAGCAGAAGCAAAAAAGAAAAAAAAAACCGTCGAAGACGAACAAGAAGAACAAGAAGAACGGGCACAAAGGGAATATTTTTTTGACATTCGGTTAAAAAAGGGTAAAGTGTTCCCAATTTATAATGCTGAGGATTTTAAAAAGCTTTTAAAGGAACAAAGAGAAAAATATAAAGAATCGTGCATGAGTGAGGAGGAGAAATTTCAGAAAAGACTAGCAGAAAGAAAAAAAGAGATCGAAGCAGAAGCAGAAGCAGAAAAAGAAAAAGAAGAAAAAAGAAAACAACAACTCTTATTGCTCCAAAAATTGCTCCAAAAAAGCATAAAATACCTATTCCCGTGGGTGAAAAAATCCTCATGGTTCAAAATCAAAAAGTGGTTCAAAAAGGTCCTAAACATAAAATCCCCATTCCTATGGGTGATAGTAAAAGAAGAAAAAGAAGCATTATTCCCATGGGTGATAAAAAAACTAACAGAAGAAGAAGCATTAGAAAAAGAAAAAGAAGAAGAACAAGAATACGAAAGAGAACAACAACAACAAAAAGAAGAAGAAGCATTAGAAAAAGAAAAAGAAAAAGAAAAAAGAAAAGAAAAAGAAAAAGAAGAAGAAGAAGAAGAAGAAGAAGAAGAAGAAAAAGACGCAGAAGACGAAGACGAAGAAACCATAAGAGACGTAAATATAACCGAGTACTCGCATCGACCTAATTTTCGTCGGGGTCTAATCAAAGGATCCATGCGTAATCAAAAACGTAAATCGGGTTCTTGGAAAATAACTCAAATAACTAAGCGCTCGGCCCTTTGTATTTTGGCAGATAACATGGAAAAACAAAAATCTTTATCTCTCTTTTTTTCACAAATCCAATATTTGCTGGGATTGATGAAAAATAGTAAAAGAGAGGAATATGAAAAAAAATACTTAATGAACGACGAAACAATGGCGAAAGCAGAAGCAGGCGAAACAACAAAAAATAGGGAAATCCAATGTATAAAGCAATCAGAATTCTGGGATAACCTTTTTATGGGTCAAACAGTAAGGAGTTTGGCGTTACTATTTCACGCCTTTGTGAGAAAATACATTAAATTGCCTCTTTTGATCACAGCTAAAAATATTGGACGTATGCTATTATTGCAAATGCCCGAGATTACCGAGGATTGGGAGGATTGGAATAGAGAAATGTATGTTCTATGTACTTATAACGCCATTGAATTATCAGAAAAAGAATTTCCCCAAGATTTCTTAAACGCTGGTCTTCAGATAAAAGTTTTATTTCCTTTCCATCTGAAACCTTGGAAAGGGGTACAATTCTATTATAAAACTGAAGAGGAGCGAAAGAATAGTGAAGCTAATTCTTGTTTTTTGACGTTCGTGGGAACCGAAGCAAGCGTCCCATTTGATAGGGCACGGGCAATGCCCTCTTTTTTTAAACCTATTTTTGAGGAATGGAAACGAAGATATATAAAAGTGCAAGAAAAATGTTTTGAATTTCCAATGAAAATAGTGTTCAGCATCGTTATAAAAGTTATAAAAGGAATCCAAAAAGGAATAGTAAAAGCAATTTCAAAATTAAGACGCAATGAAACAGATTCCATAGAGGAGAATACCGAGGACTCGGCTCTAATCTTAAACTCTTTAAAGGAAATGGAAATTGATTTCAATCAAATGAAAATGAGAGAGCTGATTCAGAGGACAATCACAACCCGGAATCAAATAGAAGAGGTCAAAAAGGAAAGAAACAAAATCATTCCAATTCCAGACCTAAATCGGATTAGTCCTAACAAGACAGATTTTCATGATCAAAAATCAAAATTATGGAAACATCTTTGGTTAAGATCCAAAAGATTCATACGTAAATTCGATTGTTTTATGAAATTATTCATGGAAAGAATATATACCGATCTATTTCTCTATATCATTCACATGGTCCGGATGAATGTACAACTTTTCGTTCAATCCATTGACAAGAAAGAAGGAGCTGGGAGTGGTGGAGGAATTGAGAGGCCCTTTGTATTTATAATAGAAAAATGGAGGAATCAATGGAAGAATATTCTTCATAATAAAGATTCCAATCCTTATTGGGACTTATCCTCCTTGTCTCAAGCATATGTGTTTTATAAAATCTCACAAGCTCCAATCAGTAACAGATATCACCTGAGACCTGTACTTAAATATAATGGAACTCATCTTTTTCTTAAAGATGAAATCAAGAAGTATTATGAGACACAAGGAGTAGGGAAAAAGATGGATCAGTCTGGATCGTGGAAAAGCTGGTGGCCATTCAAGCATAAGCAAAGAGAAAAGTCTAGAGTATGGAAAAACTGGTTAAAGAGCCATTATCAATACAATGTATCTAAGACGAAATGGTCTAAGTTAAAACCTGAAGAGTGGCGAAGGAAAGCAAGGAAAAAGTGGCAGCGGCAATCAAAAGCAAGATATTTTTGTCCTATTAAAAATGAAAATTCCATGAACTGCAATTCCTATACAAATTTCTATCAAAAAGAAAAAGACCCATTAAAACAACAAAGAAAACAAAAATATGATAAGATAAGACACGAAGAAAAATGGACAAAAAGCCGCAGATATGATCTTTTATTAACGAAATATCTAAACTATGAAAATAGTGATCGAGAAATTTTCGATTCCTATCATTTCCATACACAGAAACCTCAATCACTTAATATAGATATAGATCTTAGTGATTATCTCGAACCACCATATAGGAAGAGAAGGACCAAATATTTCAATTGCAAAGTGCTCCATTTGCTAGATCTGTATACATATACGGATACCCTGACCAATCTATATGATGAGATTAGGGAAAGTGAAAAGAAAGGTACGAAAGAAAAAAGGCTTTGGAATCAAAAGTATAATAAGAATCTTTTATCTCCATCTCCCGAACTTCATAGAGTTCATCAAAAAGTCAGCGGATTGTATAAAGAGAAAGATAGTGCATTCCAATATTTTCTAAGAAGATACGTGGCGGATTGGATGGGAATGAATTACGAAAGGCTAGCTCGTCACATACCAAATTCCAAATATCCATTCTTAGCCAAATTGGGATTTGCAATAATTGACGATACATATCGTGCATATCATATTAACCCATGGGCCATACCAATCAAATTGCTTTTTGATGAAGATTCTGAATTAGACAAACAGAATCAAAAGGAACAAGATAGGAAAAAGGAACAAGATAGGAAAAAGGAACAAGATAGGAAAAAGGAACAAGATAGGAAAAAGGAACAAGATAGGAAAAAGAATTCCAAAAAATCGGGGATTTCAAACACTGAGATACCTTTTGCAGGAACGATGCGGAAAGAAGAACTGGCTCGGAAAACTCTTCACTTGCCACACCATATGGTAGGGGAAGTAGGAGAATTGGTATTACTTGCACGAAAATATTCCCTTTTTCAAATAAAAACATTAGATTATTATCGTGCTTTAGATAATAGAAAAAATCTACAGATAATTTCTCACCTACTTAGATTAGATCTAAGATCTCCAAATTTTTATAAACTGGTTTGCGCCACGACAAAGAAGGGAGAATTACGTCTAGGCAGGCTAAAGCCCAATACCCAAATCGACGAAAATGATCCACCTTTGATCCAAAGGATAATGGAAAAAAAGGACAAAGAATGGGATTTCCAACCACTCCGTGCATTTAAGGACTGGGATAAAACATGGATTATGTATCAAATCATAAGTGTTTCCTTGCTCGATACAAATAAACATAAAACGACTCAAAAATTCATAAAAGAAAAATATGTTGATAAGAAGGATCTTAATCAATCCATTGATAGCAATCAATTTGGAGATAGCAATCAATTTGGAGATAGCAATCAATTTGGAAATGAAACCAACAATAATTATGATTTTCTTTTCCTTGTTCCTGAACATATTCTATCTACTCGGCATCGTAGAAAATTGAGAATTCTAACGTGTTTCCATTCCTGGAGTCAGAATGGAGAAAATGGGATTTCCAATGAAAACGATGTAAAGAACGATAAACAATTTCGAAATGAGGATGAGTATACTAGAAATGAAGATGAGTATACTGATACAAATCAGTTAAGGAAATTCAAATTGTTTCTTTGGCCAAATTATCGATTAGAGGATTTAGCTTGTATGAATCGATATTGGTTTAATACCAATAATGGAAGTCGTTTTACTATGTTAAGGATACATATGTATCCACCCAAATAGACTGATGATACATGATCGTGATGGAATATCGTATCCGTGAATCCTCTTAGGTACAAAGAAATCGAAATTCTTCGATTTCGCGAATGCAGAAATGTATGATCTGATCTCTTTTTATCCATTTGGATAAATTATCCATTTGGATAAAAAGAGATCCCAACGAAACGTTTTTTTATTTTTTATATATTAATTTTATATATTTTATATATATAATTATATATATATATATATAATATTTATTTTTATTTATATATTATATACCTTATATACCTGAAAAATGAAAAATACCTAATAAAATAAAAATGAAAAAGACTAGTTTGATTATATTATGTAGTCTTTAATTCTTTAATTATAATATATATGAAATCCACTAGGATTCCATATTATTAATTATTATTATTATCCACTAAGATTCTATTCATTATTCCTGATCAGTAAATAGAAAAAAAAGTAGAGATAAGAAATTTTATGGTGAAAAAGGTGAAAATGGCGAAAATAGTGAAAAAGGTGAAAAAGGTGAAAATAGTGAAAATGGTGAAAAATTCTTTTATTTCCGCTCTTTCACAAGAGAAAAAGGGTTCTATAGAATTTCAAGTATTTAGCTTCACTAATAAGATAAATAAAATTACTTTACACCTGGAATTGCACAAAAAAGATCTTTCATCTCGGAGAGGCCTTCAAATCATTCTGGAAAAACGTAAACGGTTATTAGTTTATTTGCGAAATAAAAATGAAATACGTTATGAGAAATTAATCAGTCAACTCTCAAATATGTCAAATAAAAATAAATATTCATTCAGAAGCAAAAAACTCGTGAATTTGACTAAAAATGGGTCATAAGCTTATATTCGAAATTCATTTATGAAAAAAAATTCCCATTATTAGTATTTTCTGATTTCTTGTTAGAAAATTCGATTGAATTAATATAGGATTAATATTGGAATGACTAAATATCAGAATGATTAGTCAGAATTCATTATTAGATTTTGCAATAAACCTCATTTTGAGAAATTCATGAAATTGAAATAATGAATTGAGGAGTTAGTACGAATGGATGAAATGATGAAATCCATTAAGTAATGTTCAACAAATGGGTATTCGTTTATCAACGAATTCCTTTCTTCCATTTGAACTAATTTCTATAATTCTTTTAGTTACTTTGATAAGTGCAATTAGTATGGCTCATCAACTAAGAAATAAAAATTCTTAGAATCTTCAATCCAAAATAAAAAAAAAAAGCCTCTCATGTGTGATTTTATATTCAACTCATTTTTTTCTTTCCAGTTCTAATTTTTTTTGTAGTTTTTCTTTTGACTAATTGACTAGTATTCCAATCTTTTTGGAACCCAAAATGAAAGTGTATTGGGTCTTTCTTTCTTGTGAACAGATCCAGAAATGAATGGACAGATTCTCCAAAATTCTGGGAAATCACTGATTTGTTTGGTATCTATAACATAGAATTTCATTTATAGAATTGAATTTATTGTCTTTTTTACCAGATCAAAATCACTTCTTTCCAAAACTAAAATAGATAGATTCCATGTCACATTCAGTCAAAATTTATGATACATGTATAGGGTGTACTCAATGTGTACGAGCTTGCCCTACAGATGTGTTGGAAATGATACCTTGGGATGGATGCAAAGCTAAACAAATTGCTTCTGCACCAAGAACTGAGGACTGTGTAGGTTGTAAGAGATGTGAATCCGCTTGTCCAACAGATTTTTTGAGTGTTCGTGTTTATTTATCCAATGAGACAACCCGTAGTATGGGTCTAGCTTATTGATACGTTACGTTACAAAAAATTCCAATTGTGAATCATTTTATTTCTTTTTTACCAACAAAAATCCGTACTCAGAACAATCTATTTGTTTGGAGTATGGGTTTTTATCGTATCCTGTCTTTACTACACTACAGGTGATTTTTTTTGGTTAAAATTAAAAATAATTGTAATTTTTCCAATATTTGCGAATTTCTTCCTTTAATAACTTGTACATCTCATTTTTTTTTACTTGTTTGAAATTTTGAAATAAAGTAATTCGGCGGTATACGTATACTCTATGTATATATCTACTCCTTCTCCCCCTTTTCATAACTTATTTTGTTGGCATTTCCAATTATATTATATATATACATACAATTGGTAATTGGTATAGGATTATTAAGTAATAAATCTTTTTGATTTTCACCGGAGATTGGGAATTTATGGACTTTCATTTCAATAGGACCCTTTCTTTATTTTTATTAATATATTAATATATATTAATAGGGTTTCATACTACTTTTAGGACGGGGCACAGCACCCAAGATTTGCAATTGTTTGACTTCCTCGTGTTAGTAATGTACAGCAATGAAATCAGATTATTTTTCTAATCAAATCATTACAAAATTTATTTTATACACTGCTAGGATTTCCCTTTTTTATCTTATTTATCTTAATTTTTTTATCTTATTTTGGTATCTTAATTAATAGGAGTTTTGGATATTAGGTTTATACGGTCTTGACAACTCAATATTAAATTTGCATTGAATTTGTAAACATTAACGAATCCATTCTATTCTATACCCTTCGGCTTTTTCTTATTGCTTATGTTGTGAAACCCCTTCCCCTATTATAGATATGGTTATCAGATACCCATGGAGAAGCACATTACAGTGTTACATTACGCTTTTGGCTGGAATTTTAATTTTATTAAAAAAAAATGTATGCGTAGATTCAAATTTGGAATGGAAATTGGAATGATATTCACTCCTATTTATTATCTACGTCACATCAAATCAAATGTTCTATGGATACGAGTTCTACCCAATATGGAATTCTGGACCACGGAAACTATTTATTTTCATCTCTATTTACCCGGGAGAGTTTTTTATTTTGTAATGATAAAAATTTTATTTTGTCACTATCAGCTGAGACAGTACAAGCTGTTGTATAAATTATTTTATAACTATTTTCATAAATAGTTTTGATGCATAAAATGGACAGTCAAAAAAGGATTCCATTTTCCATTTTTAGTTCACTGTACATTTCCCCAAAAAGAAAGAAGTGAATTTTCATCGAAAGAGGATGGATCTTGAGTTTTTGAGAATCATTTCACCCCCTTTTTTGAGTGAGAAATGGTTCTCAAAAATCACACCTATTTTCTTTTGATTCTTTCTTTTCTATAATTTCCTAATAGAAATTAGGAACCACTTTTCTAATGTATTTTTTATTGAAGTATTTTATAAGTAAACTAGATGGAAATTGAGAATGAACCATAACTATGTAAACCTATTCCTAATAGATTCACTCCAAAATAGCATATCCAAATGATAAGAAATCCTATAGAAGCGACAATTGCCGAAGGAATACCTTGAAAATTTTGGTTTTTTCTAGTATGTAAATAAATTGCGTATATAGTCCAAGTAATAAATGCCCAAGTTTCTTTCGGGTCCCAATTCCAATAGGATCCCCATGCTTCATTAGCCCATACTGCTCCAGAAAGAATGCCTGTGGTTAAAAAGAGAAACCCTAGACTAATAATACGATAGCTCCAATAATCTAATTTTTGGGTGAATTGATATTCATAATAATTTTTCAATGACAAAAAAGCAGTAGTTTGGAAAGTATTTTTCTGATCATTAAAGTGAATTGTGCTAGAAAAAAATGACTTAATTAGAAAATTATTATCCTTATTAAATAAAATAGGGATGTTTTTTCGAAATGTAATGACTAAAAGAGCAATTGAAAATAAGGATCCCAATAATAAAGCTGCATAACTCAATAACATCATACTTACATGCATTAGTAACCATTGAGATTGTAGAGCAGGTACTAATATTTCGGATGGATGCATTTCGGAAAGACCAGAAGTAGCGAAAGCTTGAGTCAAAATAGTACTTGGTGCGGTTATTGCGCTTAAATCATTGTTCTTTTTCTGATTTTTAAAATAGAGAATTCCATGAATAATGAGGAAACTCCACGAAAGGAACATGAATGATTCGTATAAATTACTTAAAGGGAAATGTTCCGAAGAAATCCAACGGATAACTAAGAAACTTGTTATAGAGAAAAAAGTAGCTACCATTCCCTTGTCGACTGAATTATCCAACGCATCGATTTCGTAAACTAATAAATTCATCAAATGAATCATAATCAGAATGCAAATCGTCGAAAACGAGATATGAATAAATATATGTTCTAGAATCAAAAATATCATAAACAAAAAGATAGTTTCATTACTTACAGAATGAAAATCCGGAATGGAATCTAAAATACATTATAGGATTTCTTGTGTCTTTTTTCTATTTGGTATTAGAGCATGCTTGCCGCCACTCGGACTTGAACCGAGATGCTTTAGCACTGCTTCCTAAGAGCAGCGTGTCTACCAATTTCACCATGGCGGCTTGAATACGTTTAAACTATAACTATTTAAACTAATAATAACCCGTACATCTCAAATCGTCAAGATTCTTTTACGCTTATTGTGATTCCTAGACCCCAGACAAAAATTGATATGAGTTCATTTCATAAGTTCATTTCATAAATAAACCTCTTTTCATAATTTGGATCCATAAAATGAATGGATAGTTTGTACTTCCTCTTATCAAGGATCGTTTCAATGATCAACCTCTCCCATAATGATATATATTGCCTAGTATTGTTATGATAAAATAAAAAATTCCTTATTAATTTCAATTCTGTTTCATATTTCATAAAAATGAGCATTCATTCCAAATAATTGGATTCCATAATTATCTAACCAAATAAAAAATAAGGTATAAAAAATAAGGTATTAATTATAGGTCGTCTTTGGGAATGAAAAACTTTGTTTCTTTGGGTTTCTTTTCTTTTTCTTTTCTTTGTCTTTTCTTTCTTTTCTTTGTCTTTGTTTTGTCGTCTTTGTTTTGTCTTTTTTCGTTGGGATCTCTTTTTATCCAAATGGATAATTTATCCAAATGGATAAAAAGAGATCAGATCATACATTTCTGCATTCGCGAAATCGAAGAATTTCGATTTCTTTGTACCTAAGAGGATTCACGGATACGATATTCCATCACGATCATGTATCATCAGTCTATTTGGGTGGATACATATGTATCCTTAACATAGTAAAACGACTTCCATTATTGGTATTAAACCAATATCGATTCATACAAGCTAAATCCTCTAATCGATAATTTGGCCAAAGAAACAATTTGAATTTCCTTAACTGATTTGTATCAGTATACTCATCTTCATTTCTAGTATACTCATCCTCATTTCGAAATTGTTTATCGTTCTTTACATCGTTTTCATTGGAAATCCCATTTTCTCCATTCTGACTCCAGGAATGGAAACACGTTAGAATTCTCAATTTTCTACGATGCCGAGTAGATAGAATATGTTCAGGAACAAGGAAAAGAAAATCATAATTATTGTTGGTTTCATTTCCAAATTGATTGCTATCTCCAAATTGATTGCTATCTCCAAATTGATTGCTATCAATGGATTGATTAAGATCCTTCTTATCAACATATTTTTCTTTTATGAATTTTTGAGTCGTTTTATGTTTATTTGTATCGAGCAAGGAAACACTTATGATTTGATACATAATCCATGTTTTATCCCAGTCCTTAAATGCACGGAGTGGTTGGAAATCCCATTCTTTGTCCTTTTTTTCCATTATCCTTTGGATCAAAGGTGGATCATTTTCGTCGATTTGGGTATTGGGCTTTAGCCTGCCTAGACGTAATTCTCCCTTCTTTGTCGTGGCGCAAACCAGTTTATAAAAATTTGGAGATCTTAGATCTAATCTAAGTAGGTGAGAAATTATCTGTAGATTTTTTCTATTATCTAAAGCACGATAATAATCTAATGTTTTTATTTGAAAAAGGGAATATTTTCGTGCAAGTAATACCAATTCTCCTACTTCCCCTACCATATGGTGTGGCAAGTGAAGAGTTTTCCGAGCCAGTTCTTCTTTCCGCATCGTTCCTGCAAAAGGTATCTCAGTGTTTGAAATCCCCGATTTTTTGGAATTCTTTTTCCTATCTTGTTCCTTTTTCCTATCTTGTTCCTTTTTCCTATCTTGTTCCTTTTTCCTATCTTGTTCCTTTTTCCTATCTTGTTCCTTTTGATTCTGTTTGTCTAATTCAGAATCTTCATCAAAAAGCAATTTGATTGGTATGGCCCATGGGTTAATATGATATGCACGATATGTATCGTCAATTATTGCAAATCCCAATTTGGCTAAGAATGGATATTTGGAATTTGGTATGTGACGAGCTAGCCTTTCGTAATTCATTCCCATCCAATCCGCCACGTATCTTCTTAGAAAATATTGGAATGCACTATCTTTCTCTTTATACAATCCGCTGACTTTTTGATGAACTCTATGAAGTTCGGGAGATGGAGATAAAAGATTCTTATTATACTTTTGATTCCAAAGCCTTTTTTCTTTCGTACCTTTCTTTTCACTTTCCCTAATCTCATCATATAGATTGGTCAGGGTATCCGTATATGTATACAGATCTAGCAAATGGAGCACTTTGCAATTGAAATATTTGGTCCTTCTCTTCCTATATGGTGGTTCGAGATAATCACTAAGATCTATATCTATATTAAGTGATTGAGGTTTCTGTGTATGGAAATGATAGGAATCGAAAATTTCTCGATCACTATTTTCATAGTTTAGATATTTCGTTAATAAAAGATCATATCTGCGGCTTTTTGTCCATTTTTCTTCGTGTCTTATCTTATCATATTTTTGTTTTCTTTGTTGTTTTAATGGGTCTTTTTCTTTTTGATAGAAATTTGTATAGGAATTGCAGTTCATGGAATTTTCATTTTTAATAGGACAAAAATATCTTGCTTTTGATTGCCGCTGCCACTTTTTCCTTGCTTTCCTTCGCCACTCTTCAGGTTTTAACTTAGACCATTTCGTCTTAGATACATTGTATTGATAATGGCTCTTTAACCAGTTTTTCCATACTCTAGACTTTTCTCTTTGCTTATGCTTGAATGGCCACCAGCTTTTCCACGATCCAGACTGATCCATCTTTTTCCCTACTCCTTGTGTCTCATAATACTTCTTGATTTCATCTTTAAGAAAAAGATGAGTTCCATTATATTTAAGTACAGGTCTCAGGTGATATCTGTTACTGATTGGAGCTTGTGAGATTTTATAAAACACATATGCTTGAGACAAGGAGGATAAGTCCCAATAAGGATTGGAATCTTTATTATGAAGAATATTCTTCCATTGATTCCTCCATTTTTCTATTATAAATACAAAGGGCCTCTCAATTCCTCCACCACTCCCAGCTCCTTCTTTCTTGTCAATGGATTGAACGAAAAGTTGTACATTCATCCGGACCATGTGAATGATATAGAGAAATAGATCGGTATATATTCTTTCCATGAATAATTTCATAAAACAATCGAATTTACGTATGAATCTTTTGGATCTTAACCAAAGATGTTTCCATAATTTTGATTTTTGATCATGAAAATCTGTCTTGTTAGGACTAATCCGATTTAGGTCTGGAATTGGAATGATTTTGTTTCTTTCCTTTTTGACCTCTTCTATTTGATTCCGGGTTGTGATTGTCCTCTGAATCAGCTCTCTCATTTTCATTTGATTGAAATCAATTTCCATTTCCTTTAAAGAGTTTAAGATTAGAGCCGAGTCCTCGGTATTCTCCTCTATGGAATCTGTTTCATTGCGTCTTAATTTTGAAATTGCTTTTACTATTCCTTTTTGGATTCCTTTTATAACTTTTATAACGATGCTGAACACTATTTTCATTGGAAATTCAAAACATTTTTCTTGCACTTTTATATATCTTCGTTTCCATTCCTCAAAAATAGGTTTAAAAAAAGAGGGCATTGCCCGTGCCCTATCAAATGGGACGCTTGCTTCGGTTCCCACGAACGTCAAAAAACAAGAATTAGCTTCACTATTCTTTCGCTCCTCTTCAGTTTTATAATAGAATTGTACCCCTTTCCAAGGTTTCAGATGGAAAGGAAATAAAACTTTTATCTGAAGACCAGCGTTTAAGAAATCTTGGGGAAATTCTTTTTCTGATAATTCAATGGCGTTATAAGTACATAGAACATACATTTCTCTATTCCAATCCTCCCAATCCTCGGTAATCTCGGGCATTTGCAATAATAGCATACGTCCAATATTTTTAGCTGTGATCAAAAGAGGCAATTTAATGTATTTTCTCACAAAGGCGTGAAATAGTAACGCCAAACTCCTTACTGTTTGACCCATAAAAAGGTTATCCCAGAATTCTGATTGCTTTATACATTGGATTTCCCTATTTTTTGTTGTTTCGCCTGCTTCTGCTTTCGCCATTGTTTCGTCGTTCATTAAGTATTTTTTTTCATATTCCTCTCTTTTACTATTTTTCATCAATCCCAGCAAATATTGGATTTGTGAAAAAAAGAGAGATAAAGATTTTTGTTTTTCCATGTTATCTGCCAAAATACAAAGGGCCGAGCGCTTAGTTATTTGAGTTATTTTCCAAGAACCCGATTTACGTTTTTGATTACGCATGGATCCTTTGATTAGACCCCGACGAAAATTAGGTCGATGCGAGTACTCGGTTATATTTACGTCTCTTATGGTTTCTTCGTCTTCGTCTTCTGCGTCTTTTTCTTCTTCTTCTTCTTCTTCTTCTTCTTCTTCTTTTTCTTTTTCTTTTCTTTTTTCTTTTTCTTTTTCTTTTTCTAATGCTTCTTCTTCTTTTTGTTGTTGTTGTTCTCTTTCGTATTCTTGTTCTTCTTCTTTTTCTTTTTCTAATGCTTCTTCTTCTGTTAGTTTTTTTATCACCCATGGGAATAATGCTTCTTTTTCTTCTTTTACTATCACCCATAGGAATGGGGATTTTATGTTTAGGACCTTTTTGAACCACTTTTTGATTTTGAACCATGAGGATTTTTTCACCCACGGGAATAGGTATTTTATGCTTTTTTGGAGCAATTTTTGGAGCAATAAGAGTTGTTGTTTTCTTTTTTCTTCTTTTTCTTTTTCTGCTTCTGCTTCTGCTTCGATCTCTTTTTTTCTTTCTGCTAGTCTTTTCTGAAATTTCTCCTCCTCACTCATGCACGATTCTTTATATTTTTCTCTTTGTTCCTTTAAAAGCTTTTTAAAATCCTCAGCATTATAAATTGGGAACACTTTACCCTTTTTTAACCGAATGTCAAAAAAATATTCCCTTTGTGCCCGTTCTTCTTGTTCTTCTTGTTCGTCTTCGACGGTTTTTTTTTTCTTTTTTGCTTCTGCTTCTTCTTCTTTTGTTCGTGTGCATTCTTCTTCTATTTGGTTTATGGCTAGTTCCCACTCCGAAATTAATTTGTATGACCGCCGAGGAACTTTTTTATGGATTTCTTCACATTCTTCCCGTTCTTCATCGATTTGTTCTTTTTCCAAGAATTTATAGATTTCGTCATATTCTTCCATTTCTTCCTCGTTTTCGAAATCCATCTCTTCCTCTTTCATCGATGAAGCAAACATATCTTTTTTCGTTTCTTCCTCTTTTTTTAATTCCTCTTTCGTCGATGAAGCAAACATATCTTTTTTCGTTTCTTCCTCGTTTTTTAATTCTATCCCTTCCTCTTCCATCGATGAAGCAAACATATCTTTTTTCGTTTCTTCCTCGTTTTTTAATTCTATCCCTTCCTCTTCCATCGATGAAGCAAACATATCTTCCGTTTCTTCCTCGTTTTTGAAATCCATCCCTTCCTCTTTCATCGATGAAGCAAACATATCTTTTTTCGTTTCTTCCTCTTTTTCGAAATCCATCCCTTCCTCTTTCATCGATGAAGCAAACATATCTTCCGTTTCTTCCTCGTTTTCGAAATCCATCCCTTCCTCTTCCATCGATGAAGCAAACATATCTTCCGTTTCTTCCTCGTTTTCGAAATCCATCCCTTCCTCTTCCATCGATGAAGCAAACATATCTTTTTTCGTTTCTTCCTCTTTTTCGAAATCCATCCCTTCCTCTTTCATCGATGAAGCAAACATATCTTTCGTTTCTTCCTCGTTTTCGAAATCCATCCCTATCCCTTCCTCTTTCATCGATGAAGCAAACATATCTTTTTTCGTTTCTTCCTCGTTTTCGAAATCCATCCCTTTCGAGGTTGAAGATTCCGAAGACAATCCACGGATTGGGGATATTGGAGTTCGCGAATGACCAATATGTGTTGATACATCAATAGAGTCATTCTTTTGATCTTCAAGAAGTAGGCTATGAATTGGATTTGTCGAATTCTTTGTATCTTTAATCGAATCCCCTGTAGAAGTTGGGAAATGCCCTTTCCTGAAACGACGATATGGCCCATTTAAAAGGGGATCATATTGTTCAGGTAAATATCCTTCTTTCTTTTCATCAATGTATAATCTCGTCCTTTTTTCTAGCACATCTATAAAACCTTCTTGTTTTCCCAGAGCGTTGATTCGATCTATGAATTCATTGCTCAGGTTCTGTCTTTTTTGTTCGTTAGTAGAAACCCAATTCTGATATGGATCCTTGTTTTCATGGGATTGTTTCCCTTTTTTGCTCAAAGGCATTTCTTGCTCTCTTCTTTTTAAAAAAGTAGAGAGACTTTTTTCTATGATTTCTCTCCAAATAGATAAACTAGGTGGATATGTAAAACAGATTCTTTGTTTTCCATCACTCGGACATGCACCAAAAAAATATTGTGTCATTCGATTTCGTACAGTTTTTTCGAATTTGTCATTTTTGATATATCGTGATGGACGACTCCATTTTATATAATCAAAAAAGAAAGTCACAGGAGAGTGTTTGCTAAACCTTATAGCCCATTCTTTCCATTCTGGTGAAATTCGTTTTTTCCTTTTTTCGTTTGAATAAAATATACCTGAAAGATGCCAGCCTTGTCTTTGTCTTTCTTCTTCTTTCGGTATCAGTTGATGAGGAAAAATGATAAGTGGCATCCGGCCAAAGTAGATCATCAAAATGCCCAGTAAAAGAACATTCCATATTTTAGCTCCGGAATGGATGAATTTGATCACCAAGGGCTTGTACCTCTCAGATGGAATCCAATTCCAAATCAGTCGCATCAATTGAATGACTAACAGATTCCCTAGGACCCAACCAAAAAAACTACTTGTGGCAAACGCAATTTTGTTGTCACATCGAAACATGTAAACATCTACTAACCTGTTCAATATGGGGCTTGGTACAACGAAATAGTTGATAATCGGTATCAGCATCGCATTCACGAATATAGTGCAAGTTCCGAATTTCTTCATGATAATCGATTCGTCATCCGGGGTCTCTAGTGGACGGTTTCGGATCAAACGAAACGGCGCATCAATTCGCCGTGATGATAAGTAGTGGAGCGAAGTCGAGAACGAACGGGTTTGCACTAACATAATAAAAATGATTGTCGGAATAATAACCGCGAATTTATGAGGTCCCTGTAATGTTTTATGCAAAGGTGCATAATCAATTGCGAAAACTGTCATAAATTGTCCGGTCACAAAACCGATAACCGCTGCGGCGGTGAGGCGTTTCTTCTTGTTACTTTCTTTCTCGATGAACCAGATTCGAATCAAGAGTATATAGCAGGCGCCCATGGAAAAAATGGAAAGAAATCCATAAAACAACCCAAGAGTCCAGACGGAATTCATGATAGACGTGAAAACGAAACTAAACTTGGTGAAAACGAAACTAAACTTGGTGAAAACGAAACTAAACTTGTAAATAATTGAACAATTTTTACAAGTCTCGACGACAGTATTAAAAAACGCACGAATTGCCTCTACCGCGTTAATACGATTAACACGAAAAATGGAATTTGTCATATAACCTCCCGATCAGTCTTTGATCATTAGATTTAATAAAAAGCTTTTCGCTTTTTCATATCATAGATGAGATCGTAGTAAGTAAGCATTATAAAGTAGAAAACATATTTTCATATCATAGATGAGATCGTAGTAAGTAAGCATTATAAAGTAGAAAACATATTTTCATATCATAGATGAGATCGTAGTAAGTAAGCATTATAAAGTAGAAAACATAATAGAATTCAGAATCATAAAGATAATTGTCATTTAAAAAACGACATTCAACAAAATTATTATATTCTAATATTCTAAATAATATAATAAGTACAAATCATAATTACAAATAGTATTAACCCCAAAAAATCATTCTTAGTTAATTACATTCTGCATCTTTCTTATAGCTTCCTCTTTTCTTTTTCATTGAAATGGAATTTCATCTGTATTTTATTTCGATGGGGTAACTAAGCCTAAAGGATTGATCCAAATATTTCGATCACTTAGTACCATTCCATCAAAAAGAAAAGATTCGCAATCAATATTAGACTTTCACTGTACTTTTAATAAATAATAAAATACAGAAGGAGATCCTTATATACAGAAGGAGATCCTTCTATATATACGGATATATATATATGTATTTATGGTGAATTGGTAAGATAAGAACCAATTCAGGTGCCGCAAATTGGAATTATGGACTGAATGTGAATTTCTGCTTTTTTGATCCATATCAAATCTCTATCTCGAACCCCCGCTAGAAGGAAAAGCCGATTCTATATTATTGTATACCTTGTATACCATTGACTCTATTATATATCTCTTCTCTCCATAAAATCAAGAATTCAGAATCATGCAAGCTCTCTTGTATGGACTGAATGTGAATTCTTGCTTTTTTTTATCCATTTTTTTTTTGTCTAGGCAGATTCAGACTCTTCCAAGGTTTGTTGATTGGTTTCTTTGCCGCATCAGGCAACAAATGTTTGGAATTTCCCGTCGAAATGGATTTAGCTAAAGAAA